TAATCATGGTTGGCGCGAAAGTAATAGTTGCAGTAATGTTGATCGTTTTTTCGGTGTCAGGGACATTTGGAGTTTCATCTCTGATGACACTTTTTTAGTTAGGGATAGTACTGGTAACAGTTATTCCGTATATTTTGATATTGAAAATCGGGTTTTTGAGATTGACAATGATAGTTCTTTTCTGAGTGAACTAGAAACTGCTTTTTCTAGTTATCTGAATAGCGGGTCTAAGAGTGACAATCGCTACTATGATCATTATATGTATGATACTACGTATAGTTGGAATAATCACATTAATAGTTGCATTGATAGTTATCTTCGTTCTGAAATCAGTATTGATAAGTACATTTCGAGTGGTAGCGACAATCACATTTACAGTTATATTTATAGTTACATTTGTAGTGGTGAAAGTGTAAGTGATAGTGACAGGGGGAGTTCTAGTATAAGAACTGGCGGTAATGGCAGTGATTTCAATATAAGAGGAAGATCTAATGATTTCGATGGAAATAAAAAATACAGACATTTATGGGTTCAATGCGAAAATTGTTATGGATTAAATTATAAGAAATTTTTTAGGTCAAAAATGAATATTTGTGAACAATGTGGATATCATTTGAAAATGGGTAGTTCAGATAGAATCGAACTTTCGGTTGATTCGGGCACTTGGGATCCTATGGACGAAGACATGGTCTCTATTGACCCCATTGAATTTCACTCGGAAGAGGAACCTTATAGAGATCGTATCAATTCGTATCAAAGAAAGACAGGTTTAACTGAGGCTGTTCAAACAGGCATAGGTCAACTAAATGGGATTCCCATAGCCATTGGGGTTATGGATTTTCAGTTCATGGGGGGTAGTATGGGATCCGTAGTAGGCGAGAAAATTACCCGGTTGATCGAATATGCTGCTAATAGATCTCTACCTGTTATTATGGTGTGTGCTTCTGGAGGAGCACGCATGCAAGAAGGAAGTTTGAGTTTGATGCAAATGGCTAAAATATCTTCCGCTTTATATGATTATCAATTCAATAAAAAATTATTCTATGTATCAATCCTTACATCTCCTACAACCGGCGGAGTAACGGCCAGTTTTGGTATGTTGGGAGATATTATTATTGCTGAACCCAATGCCTACATTGCATTTGCGGGGAAAAGAGTAATTGAACAAACATTGAATAAGACAGTACCTGACGGTTCACAAGCAGCTGAGTATTTATTCCATAAGGGCTTATTTGATCCAATCGTACCACGTAATCCTTTAAAAGGTGTTCTGAGTGAATTATTTCAGCTACACGGTTTCTTTCCCTTGAATCAAAATTCAAGTAGAGCGCTAGGCTCAGTTATTTGTAGCGAACTTTAGTTCATCGGAATCAAAGTCAAAATAAGAAGAGTGGAGTTTTCTTTGGTAACATAAGTTCTATAGGAAGTTTCGGATAATTACTTTTTTTGATGCAGATTTTTTATCCTACCCCTATTCATGATTAGTAATCAGGAACCCCCTATCAGGAGGAAAAGAGTGAATTCTTCCTTCCGCGGAATGGAATTGGGAAAAAAAATCAAAAGAATTTCATGTTCCCTTCTTTCATATTAATATATATCGTATTAATATATATAGAATAATTCAAATCTATAAGGGAAGTGTTGCATATTTTTATATCTCCCGAGGACCTACACTTTTGACTATGAATTCCTGTTGGATCGGATTCTAACAAATCCTTAGGAAACTCGTAAGAAACTCTTTATTAGAAGATAAGGGCGGTAGAACAAGAATAATAAAGCGGATTATCATCCATCTATTTCTTGTAGAAAGGTGAATAGATACACTTATTTAGCTCTACATTCCTTGCACTTATTATATACTTAATAATACTTATAATAGATATACTTATCATAAGATAAGATATCTTTATAACAGGTACAAATATTAAATCGAGGCACCCATTCTATGACAGATTTCAATTTACCCTCTATTTTTGTGCCTTTAGTGGGCTTAGTGTTTCCAGCAATTGCAATGGCTTCTTTATCTCTTCATGTTCAAAAAAACAAGATTGTTTAGACCTGATAGGACAAAATTTCATCAATTTATTTCAACACTTGGACTTGGATCATAATAGGGATATCCATTTAGTGGAATATGATACGACATGTGGCTCCCTCCGGGCACAAATAAAAAAGTGATTATACATGCGGATACATTATATATGGATAAATGCATGTATATGGGGGGATAGCTGTTTTAAAATGGATCAGAGCGGATATCTGAAATAGAAAGTTAACGTATCTATATTATGTAGATATACATAGTGGTGGTATTATACGAAGGGGATGTTATTATTTTATATCTAACCAATTCGATGAATTACTCCTAATAGTTCGCGTCATAATAGTGCTAGTTGATGAGAGTTACTTCGGGAGCAAAATAAAAAAAGTAAAATCAAATTCATTTGGCTTATTCTCTTCTCTCAATTCCAATAGGATGCAACTGGATCTAGTATGAACTATCGATCAGAACGTATATGGATAGAACTTATAACGGGGTCTCGAAAAACAAGTAATTTCTGCTGGGCCTGTATCCTTTTTTTAGGTTCACTAGGATTCTTATTGGTTGGAACTTCCAGTTATCTTGGTAGGAATCTGATATCTTTATTCCCGTCTCAGCAAATCATTTTTTTTCCCCAAGGAATCGTGATGTCTTTCTATGGGATCGCAGGTCTGTTCATTAGTTCCTATTTGTGGTGCACAATTTCGTGGAATGTAGGTAGCGGTTATGATCGATTCGATAGAAAAGAAGGAATAGTGTGTATTTTTCGTTGGGGATTTCCTGGAATAAATCGTCGCATCTTCCTTCGATTCCTTATGAGAGAGATTCAATCGATCAGAATGGAAGTTAAAGAGGGTCTTTATCCTCGACGTGTCCTTTATATGGAAATCAGAGGCCAGGGCGCCATTCCCTTGACCCGTACTGACGAAAATTTTACTCCACGAGAAATTGAACAAAAAGCTGCTGAATTGGCCTATTTCTTGCGCGTGCCAATTGAAGTATTTTGAAATGAAGGGAATGAATGCTTTCTCAGCATGAGGGAAGGGACCCAGGAACCCCCTTTTAAATATAACTGAAGCTTCTTCGGAACGTTCATTCGAGCAAAACATGTTAGATTCTATTTCCCCCGTTCCGTTGGTAATCCTTCTGTGGCCCATAGAATAAAGCAGGCGGACGTATACGGAACAACCATAATAAGAAGCAATTTTGATCGACCAAAACTCCTTTTTCTGCATATAGAACTCAATTCTACTAGTAACAAGTCTAATAAGTATGTATTCATCACACATATCAGAGCATTTCGGAATACATAATTTCTCTTTTTAGGACCAATACTTTGGATTAATACATTAGATACAGATGTATCATATCTCGTTAATTATCTTTCTTTTGTCAATCGATGTTTCTTTTTTGATCCTTTCTTTAGCTCCTGGATAACCAAACGTTTAGATCTCTCATAACTATCCAATTTCTCTCTTGTTTTGTCACCTATTTCGGATTTCATCATTAATATTTTTCAGAAATATCCCCTCAATTATTCCTGGGTCGTGGGTAGCCAGTGAAAATTTCGAAAAAATAATTGAGGGGAGTTCTTTCGTCTCGAAATCAAAATAATATTCATTATTTCAAGCGGTTCTTTTGGGCATTCATCGAAAGAACAAATGAAGATAGAATTGGTTCGAATTTGACCAACTGAGATATCTGGGAAAAGTATTTGATTATTTCTTCATTCGAAACGGGCCCTTATTCTATTTCTATATTCTTTCTAGATCCAAGGACTAAACAATTCAAAAAAAAAGGAATAGATCCATAGGTTCCATACCTTGTTATAGAACTCATGCTTCATAGAAATATCGGATCAGATAGAGTCGGCGAATGAAGCGGGTTCATTAACAATTCACAGATGAAAAGTGTCAAAAAAGAAAGCATTGACTCCCCTCCCGTATCTTGCATCTATAGTCTTTTTGCCCTGGTGGATCTCTCTCTCATTTAATAAAAGTCTGGAACCTTGGGTTACTAATTGGTGGAATACCGGACAATCCGAAACTTTTTTGAATGATATTCAAGAAAAGAACGTTCTAGAAAGATTCATAGAATTAGAACAACTATTCCTGTTGGATGAAATGATAAAAGAGTACCCGGAGACACAGATACAAAAGCTTCGTATAGGAATCCACAAAGAGACGATGCAATTGGTCAAAATGCACAACGAAGATCATATCCATATCATTTTGGATTTCTCGACAAATATAATCTGTTTTGCTATTCTAAGTGGTTATTCTATTCTGGGTAATGAAGAACTTGTCATTCTGAATTCTTGGGTTCAGGAATTCCTCTATAACTTAAGCGACACAATAAAGGCTTTTTCTATTCTTTTATTAACTGATTTATGTATCGGATTCCACTCACCCCGGGGGTGGGAACTAATGATTGGTTCGGTCTACAAAGATTTTGGATTTGCTCATAACGATCAAATTATATCTGGTCTTGTTTCCACTTTTCCAGTCATTCTAGATACAATTTTGAAATATTGGATCTTCCATTATTTAAATCGTGTATCTCCTTCACTTGTAGTGATTTATCATTCAATGAATGAATGAAGAACTCATTTGATCTGCTGATATCAATCAAATCGTGATGCTACTTCGTACATAAACAAACCGTTTTGAAGCTTACTCACTCTTTATACTTCTACCCGCCCAGGGGATTCCTACTATACTTCAGTACAATTATTCCAGTACAATGGCAGAATCATGGATAGGGAACTATGCTAGCTACCTACCTAATTTATTGTAGAAATTTCCGGGATCAATTATTGGACCATGCAAAATAGAAATACCTTTTCCTGGGTAAAGAAAGAGATGACTCGATTCATTTCCGTATTGATCATGATATATGTAATAACTCGGACATCTATTTCAAATGCATATCCTATTTTTGCGCAGCAGGGTTATGAAAA